CACAATCAATATCTTAATTAGCTTAATTCGATAGTAAGATTTTTTTTTTTAATTCAAATGACATTTGAATTTGATGAATTTGAAATTCAAAATTTCCCTTTATTTACTATTCTATATTTCTATATTTACTAATTTAATAATTCTATATTTACTATTTACTCTATATTTACTAATTTTATAATATTTTCTACTCTAATTCTATAACTTTACTATTCAAATCAAATAAATTATTAATTATTATATATATAATATAGAATTTCATTTAAATTTTTTCATTTTATATTCTATATTTCTATTTATTTAGACGATTAAATATATTTATAAAATGAAATCTAGTAATTAAATTACTATAACAAAATGAAATCTAGTAATTAAATTACTATAACCTAGTAATTAACTTAGAATCTTATTGTATAATCTTATTATATATTATATACATTATAAGATTCGAAAAAATGGAATTCTAAATAATTCGAATTTTATTCTAATTATTTAGAAATTAATGAATTTCTAATTAACGAAATGATTAGTTATAACCATTAGATTAATTATGTCTATTAATTAAATTCTATTTATAATAATAAATTTCATAAAAAATTGACTTTTTAGTTCTTTTTAGTTATGTTATAAGAGGTTTGCCCTAAGAAAAGGATAAGAATAAAATGAGAAAGAAAAGTTAAATACCTATAAATGCAACCCAGATCATACTGAAACATTCCTGTGTTTTCATTCGGAAAGGCGAAAGCTAAGACAAAAAAAAGAATCGACCGTTCAAGTATTCAAAATTACCCGCTAAAAATGATAGAAATCGGGGCATGTTTGCCCGTATCATATACATAATAATAGATTTATGTATAAAAATATGTATATTATTACACTATATAATATATTAGTCTATATATATAGATATCCATCTATATTATATTGAATTCAATTTCGGATACAGAAATGATAGAATCTTTTCTGATTGGACCAAATAGAGTTTCCGATATAGATGAAGGTAGATAAACACGAAATCAAAAGTAGGAGAAAACGCCTTTCAATAGGGGACTGCTATCGAATGAATTCAACGGTTTCGGCATAATATAAATGAAAGAAAAAGGAGGGCGGTATCATAATAAGATCCTAATCACAAAAAAGGGGGGGATATGGCGAAATTGGTAGACGCTACGGACTTAATTGGATTGAGCCTTGGTATGGAAACCTACCAAGTGATAACTTTCAAATTCAGAGAAACCCTGGAATTAAAAACGGGCAATCCTGAGCCAAATCCTGTTTTCTGAAAACAAACAAAGGTTCAGAAAGCGATAATAAAAAAGGATAGATAGGGATAGGTGCAGAGACTCAATGGAAGTTGTTCTAACAAATGGAGTTGGCCACGATGCGTTAGTAAAGGACTCCCTTCCATCGAAACTCCAGAAAGTATGAAGAATAAACGTATATATACGTACTGAAATACTATCTCCAAACCAAATGATTAATGACGACCCGAATCTTTTTTTTATATAAAAAATGAAAGAATTGTTGTGAATCGATTCCAAGTTGAAAACAGAATCGAATATTCATTGATCAAATCGTTTACTCCGTCGTAATCTGATAGATCTTTTGAAGAATTGGTTAATCGGACGAGAATAAAGATAGAGTCCCGTTCTACATGTCAATATCGACAACAATGCAATTTATAGTAAAAGGAAAATCCGTCGACTTTAGAAATCGTGAGGGTTCAAGTCCCTCTATCCCCAAAAAGTCCCATTGGATTCCCTAATTTTTTATCCTACGCTCTCCTTTCGTTAACGGTTCAAAATTCGTTATGTTTCGCATTCATTCTACTCTTTTACTTTACAAATGGTCTGAGCGGAAATTTTTTTCTTTTCACAAGCCTTGTGATATTTGTGATATATAGGATACACGTACAAATGAACATCGTTGGGCACGTAACCCGGGTTGTAAATTGTAATGATTAAGAATACATATTATTACTTCTACTGTACTGAAACGTACAAAGTCTTCTTTTTGAAGATCCAAGAAATTCCACCAAGACCTGGATAAAGCTTTGTAACCCCCCTTTCGTCTTTTTCATTGACATAGAACCAAGTCCTCTATTAAAATGAGGATGGTGCGTCGTGAATGGTCGGGATAGCTCAGCTGGTAGAGCAGAGGACTGAAAATCCTCGTGTCACCAGTTCAAATCTGGTTCCTGGCACGTGAGTTATTTGTATGAGTATCTATTCTACAAATTAATTGATATGGGTCGACATCCATATTCATTAATAGTATAGATCAGGATACATATTTATCCATCTAAGTGTAAGTGTCTGGAGATATACTCCTTCTATTTTATTTAGAAACTGTTTATAGATGAGTAAAAGGTCTATGTATATTTCTATGTATATAAAGTATGTAAAAGAAATTGATTTTGTTTCCTCTTCTTTTTTATTTGTTCATACCGTGTCTCCTCTCGTTCAAAAAGAACGTTAATACTTCCTATATATTTCAACGG